AAAAATGGTGGTTCAATTCGATGTTGTATAAAGGGAAATTGGAATACGGGTGTGGGATAAGTAAATCAAATGATAGGCGGCTTGGGGGTCCTATTGAAGATACCAGTCTAAGTGAAGATCCGGTTCGAAATGATACGGATAAAAAGATTCATGCTTGGGGCGGTAGTTCTCGTTACAGTAATGCTAATCATTTAGTGGGCGTCAGGGACGTTCGTAATTTTCTCTCTGATAACACCTTTTTAGTTAGAGATAGTAATAGGAATATTTATTCCATCTATTTGGATATTCAAAATAAAATTTTTGAGATTGACAATGATCCTTCTTTACTGAGTGAACTAGAAAGTTCTTTTTTTATTTATCGGACTTATGATTATCTGAAGAATGGATCTAAGAATGACGGTGATCGTTCCATGTATGATACTAAATACAGTTGGAATAATCACATTAATAGTTGCATTGACTCTTATCTTGGTTCTCAAATCTGTATTGAGAGTTCTATTTCAAGTGATAGTGACAATTTCAGTGACAGTTACATTTATAGTTATATTTGTGGTCAAAGTGGAAATAGTAATGAAAGGGGGGGCTCCAGTATAAGAACTATCAGGAATGGTATTGATTTCACTCTAAGAGAAAATCCTACTGATTTCGATTTGACTCAAAAATATAGTCATTTGTGGGTTCAATGCGAAAATTGTTATGGATTAAATTATAAGAAAATTTTTAAGTCAAAAATGAATATTTGTGAACAATGTAGATATCATTTGAAAATGAGTAGTTCAGACCGAATCGAACTTTCGGTTGATCCGGGTACTTGGGATCCTATGGATGAAGATATGGTTTCTCTGGATCCTATTGAATTTCATTCGGAAGCGGAACCTTATAAAGATCGTATTGATTCTTATCAAAGAAAGACAGGATTAACCGAGGCTGTTCAAACAGGCACAGGTCGACTAAACGGTATTCCCATAGCAATTGGAGTTATGGATTTTCAGTTTATGGGGGGTAGTATGGGATCCGTAGTAGGCGAGAAAATCACCCGTTTGATCGAATACGCTACCAATAAATTTTTACCGCTTATTCTAGTGTGTGCTTCCGGAGGAGCGCGTATGCAAGAAGGAAGCTTGAGCTTGATGCAAATGGCTAAAATATCTGCTGCTTTATATGATTATCAATCCCATAAAAAGTTATTCTATGTATCAATACTTACATCTCCTACTACTGGCGGGGTGACCGCTAGTTTTGGGATGTTGGGGGATATCATTATTGTCGAGCCTAATGCTTACATTGCATTCGCAGGTAAAAGAGTAATTGAACAAACATTGAATAAGACAGTACCTGAAGGCTCACAAGCAGCTGAATATTTATTCCATAAGGGCTTATTCGATCCAATCGTACCGCGTAATCCTTTAAAGGTTGTTCTGAGCGAGTTATTTAAGCTTCACGCTTTTTTTCCTTTGAATTAAAATTCAACTAAGTTGAACCTTAAGTTAAATTATTGTTATTGGATTTCGTTACCTTTTTTTATTTGTATTTGTAGGGAAAAAATAGGTAGTTTATCGGGATCAAAGTAAAAATCCGAAGGGAGATTATTTGAAATTGTATTAAAGAATCGTCCGGATAATTCTTTTTTTATACCGATATTCCTGATTAAGAATAGAAATCAGGAAACCTCTATCAACAAGATAAAAAAAGAAAATAGTGTCTTCTTCGAAATTCAAATTCGGCAAGACAAATAAACCGAAGCGAGGGTCATTTTTCCTTTTTGCTGAGTATGGAGAGAATCTATAATTCAAATAGAGAAAATATAGATATAGAGTATTTTTTCTTTCTACTATATCTCCCGAGAATCTCTATTTTTACTACGAATCCTGTTGTTGGATCGAATTCTAACGAATCCTTCAGGAATTTCTAAGAAACTCTTTATTTCTATTTATTAACTAAAATGAAAACGAGAATTGCATTCTCATTTTAAGACAAGAATAGATTCTTATACGTATATTTATATCTTTCATGTAGAAAGATAAAGATGAATAAGTCTCATTTATTTAATTATCTATTCCTTGTCCTTGCACTTATTATTTAATATATATATACTCACTTAGATATACTCAATATAATTATATACGAATTAGAATTATTCTAAGATATCTTTATAACAATAATAGGTACAAATAGGAAATAACAATAATAGGTACAAATATGAAATCGAGGTACCCCATTCTATGACAACTCTTACCAACTTACCCTCTATTTTTGTGCCTTTAGTGGGTCTAGTATTTCCTGCAATTGCAATGGCTTCTTTATCTCTTCATGTTCAAAAAAACAAGATTTTTTAGATTCAATAAGGCGCAAATCTTATCTTTTTTTTTTCAAGACTTATATATAGATAATACAGATATCTATTTAGTAGAATATGAGTAGAATATGACGGCTTCGTCCAAACATAAACGAAGGCGCTCTTATGTATGTGTAAATATATGGTTAAATAAATTATAGCTATTTTCAAATAGATCGGAATCAAGGCATATGTCTGAAATGGAAAGTCGGTGTATCTATATGTATGTAGATATCTAGAGGAGATCCTCTAAAAGGGGGATAGCCTGGTTTTATTTTAGACCTAACCAATTCGATCGAACCAATTCGGCGAATTACTCCTAAAGGGTTACATTCGAATGGCGCTAGTTGATGAGAGTTACTTCGGAAATCAAAAAAGGAAAGTCAAATTCATTTGGACTATTTTCTCAATTCCAATAAAATGCAACTGGATCTAGTATGAGTTGGCGATCAAAACATATATGGACAGAACTTATAGTGGGGTCTCGAAAAATAAGTAATTTCTGCTGGGCCTTTATCCTTTTTTTAGGTTCACTAGGATTCTTATTAGTTGGAACTTCCAGTTATCTCGGTACAAATTTGATATCTTTAGTTCCGTCTCAGCAAATAATTTTTTTTCCACAAGGGATTGTGATGTCTTTCTACGGTATCGCAGGTCTCTTTATTAGTTTCTATCTTTGGTGCACAATTTCGTGGAATGTAGGTAGTGGCTATGATCGATTCGATAGAAAAGAAGGAATAGTGTGTATTTTTCGTTGGGGATTCCCTGGAAAAAATCGTCGCGTCTTCCTACGATTTCGTATGAAAGATATTCAGTCCATCCGAATAGAAGTTAAAGAGGGTATTTATGCCCGTCGTGTCCTTTATATGGAAATCAAAGGACAGGGGGCCCTTCCCTTGACGCGTACTGATGAGAATTTGACTCCTCGAGAAATTGAGCAAAAAGCTGCCGAATTAGCCTATTTCTTGCGCGTACCAATTGAAGTATTTTGAAATGAACTTGAACTGAAGTGAAGAAGAAACTCTTTCCCATCGGCGGGGAAAAAATTCAAGAATTCTGTGTTTTTTCTTCAGCATAGCTTAAAAAAGTTTTTTCCGAACGTTCATTCGAGTCAAAGTAGACGTATACGGAACATCCATAAAACGAAACTTTTTTTAAAACAATTTATGGATATGGAAATCCACTCAACTCAATTCAATAAAAAACAAGTAACAAATCAAAATAAAATAATAGATTCATCTCGTATATCAAAACATTTCGAAATAAAGAATTTCTCTTTTTATTTTCAATATGAATTGATAGGTTAGATACAAATAGATCCTATTTTTTAAATTAGATCCTATTTTGTAAATTATCTCTCCTTTCTTTTGTGAATCGACCTTTCTTTTTTTTTTTTTGATAGAAAGGACAAAAGAAAAGGAGTTCTTTTGGCTCGAAATCCGAATAATATTCATTACTTCAATTGGTTCTTTCAAGCATTCATCGAAAGGGGCTTCGAATTTGATCAATTCAATTGAGGTATCTGGAAACAAGATTTTTTCTTATTTCTTCATTCGAAAAAAATAGGCTCTTATTCTATTTCTATATTCTTTCTAAATTTCAAGGACTAACCAATGAATCACAAATAAAAAATAGCGAATAGATTCATAGGTTCGATGTCTTGTAATAGAATTTAGAGTTGATAGAAATAGTGGATCACATAGATTCGATGAATGAGGGGAATTCATTAACAATTCAAAGATGAAAAAATGGCAAAAAAGAAAGTATTTATTCCTCTTCTATATCTTACATCTATAGTATTTTTGCCCTGGTGTATCTCTCTCTCATTTACTAAAAGTCTTGAATCTTGGGTTACTAATTGGTGGAATACTAGGCAATCCGAAACCTTTTTTACTGATATTCAAGAAAAGAGTATTCTAGAAAAATTCATAGAGTTAGAAGAACTCTTACTGTTGGACGAAATGATAAAAGAATACCCCGAAACACATCTAAAAACTCTTCGTATAGGAATCCACAAAGAAATGATCCAATTGATCAAGATACACAACGAGAATCCTATCCATATGATTTTGCACTTATCGACAAATATAATTTGTTTGATTATTTTAAGTGGTTATTCTATTCTCGGTAAGGAAGAACTTGTTATTCTTAACTCATGGGTTCAAGAATTCCTATATAACTTAAGTGACACAATAAAATCTTTTTCTATTCTTTTATTAACTGATTTATGTATTGGATTCCATTCGCCCCACGGTTGGGAACTAATGATTGGCTATGTCTACAAAGATTTTGGATTTGCTTATAACGATCAAATTCTATCTGGTCTTGTTTCCACTTTTCCAGTCATTCTGGATACAATTTTAAAATATTGGATCTTCCGTTATTTAAATCGTGTATCTCCATCACTTGTAGTGATTTATCATTCAATGAATGACTGATCAAACTATTATATTTGTTATAAAGAATATTTGTTATAAAATAAAGACGCTTTCTCCCCTATGGTACGGGGATTTCTTGTACTCTTATATTACAGTACAATGATTTCAGTAAATAGCAGAATTTTGGATAGGGAACTATACGAGCGACCCACCTAATTTTATTGTAGAAATTTTCGGGATCAATGATTGGACCATGCAAACTCAAAATACCTTTTCTTGGATAAAGAAAGAGATTATTCGATCTATTTCCGTATCGATGATGATATATATCATAACTCGGGCATCCGTTTCAAATGCATATCCCATTTTTGCACAGCAGGGTTATGAAAATCCACGAGAAGCGACTGGGCGTATTGTATGTGCCAACTGCCATTTAGCGAATAAGCCCGTGGATATTGAGGTTCCACAAGCGGTACTTCCTGATACTGTATTTGAAGCAGTTGTTCGAATTCCTTATGATATGCAAGTGAAACAAGTTCTTGCTAATGGTAAAAAGGGGGGTTTGAATGTGGGGGCGGTTCTTATTTTACCCGAGGGATTTGAATTAGCACCCCCCCATCGTATTTCGCCTGAGATGAAAGAAAAGATAGGCAATCTGTCTTTTCAGAGCTATCGCCCCAATAAAAAAAATATTCTTGTGATAGGGCCTGTTCCTGGTCAGAAATATAGCGAAATCACCTTTCCTATTCTTTCCCCGGACCCCGCTACTAATAAAGATGCCCACTTCTTAAAATATCCCATATATGTAGGCGGGAACCGAGGAAGGGGTCAGATTTATCCTGATGGGAGCAAGAGTAACAATACAGTTTATAATGCTACAGCGACTGGGGTAGTAAGTAAAATCATACGAAAAGAAAAGGGGGGTTATGAAATAACCATATCGGATGCGTCGGATGGACGTCAAGTGGTTGATATTATTCCCCCAGGTCCCGAACTTCTTGTTTCAGAGGGCGAATCTATCAAACTGGATCAGCCCTTAACGAGTAATCCTAACGTGGGGGGATTTGGTCAAGGGGATGCAGAAATAGTACTTCAAGATCCATTACGTGTCCAGGGGCTTTTGTTCTTCTTGACATCTGTTATTTTGGCACAAATATTTTTGGTTCTTAAGAAGAAACAGTTTGAGAAGGTTCAATTGTCCGAAATGAATTTCTAGATTCACGGATTTGTCAATATCAAGTTCGTAAAAAGAATGCAATTTTTGTTTTGACAATTCTGTTATCTAGGATCAAAAAAATTACGAAAAGTTTTTGTTTTTTGCTTGTTTATATTCTTTTTCTACTGGATGTCGATGCCGGGAATTACTTGTACTTCTACCGCACCCCTAGTCATAGTATGTATATTGTGAAGAATATTCTTTGACTTTATCCCTTCTTTGTTTTGTTTTTTTTTTCAAACCAAATTAGAGCGGCGTCACTATGTCAATCTTATCAGATTGAAATGTCATAGAATGTATCAATAGTTTTCTTTCTTCTATTCTATTTTCTTTCTTCTATTCTAATAGAATAAAATCTAAAATAAAATTCCACTGGATACTAAACATAAGATTAAGATAAGTAAGTGGAGAATAGAAAGCAAAGGATTATTCGCCTTCTTAGTCTTGTCTTTGATACAAGAAAGAAATGCGGAAAATTCTTTTCTTGTGTCGACATAAAAATAGTTTTTGATTCCGTTGGTTAAAGGTTATTATCCTTAAGTTTCGATTTTTTCCAGATTTATCAGACCATTTTTTTTATATTTATTACGTATACATATATTATAAAGTAGTGAACAAAGAAAAATAGAGGGAAATCTTTTGACAAAATAGAACTTATTCAAATGAATGAACTTATAAAAAAAATTTCCAAGATACTAAATAGATAAGGGTCCATTAGAAAAGGATTTGAATAATATCTGATCGACAGAAATATATATTATAATTGTGTTTGTTATTTAGGAAAACGAAATCGAAAACGATTCCCTCTTTCTTCTAACTTTGAAAGTTAGATAAGATACTATAATAACAGATGTTCTAAATCAATTAATGAATTAATGGAGTTTTCAAAAACATTATCATCAAAAAAAATCTTTTTTTCAACATCGGGGAAAGTGATAGTGATCTATTTTTTCATTTATACTAAAAAAAATAGTATGAAAGCTTACGAACGCAAGGGGACCCTACCCCTTGCGTTCGTAAGCTTTCATGTCTCCAACTCAGGTCATCTGATTATTAGATTATTATAGAGATGAGCCCAACCCGGAGTATGAACCATAAAAGAAAATACCTATTAAACCAATCACAAGAATACCAGTTACAGTACCTATTATCCAAAGAGGAATCCTTCCAGTAGTATCGGCCATTTATCCCGCTTCCCTCCACCATTTCATCAAGTTGTCATGCTAAAGACATAAACAGCCCTAGATAATTATGAGATGCGATCCTTCCGAATGGGATAAGAGAATTCCGACTATTATTTAGTATTTTACTATTCTCTTTTCTTCTCTTAATTAAAGAAATAATTGGAAAATAAAACAGCAAGTACAAAAATGAGTAATAACCCCCAGTAAAGACTGGTACGATTCAATTCAACATTTTGTTCATTCGGGTTTGATTGTGTCGTAGCTCTATAATTTGTATTAGGTTTATCGTTGGATGAATTGCATTGCTGATATTGACCCCAAAAAAGAAACGGTAGGTACAGCTAGTCCATGAACAGCCAACCATCGGACTGTAAAAATTGGATAGGT